GTTACCGTAGCTTAAACAACTCAAAAGCACGGCCCTGAAGTTGCCGTAATGGACGCACCAAAATCCCGGAAACACAAACGTCTTGGTCCTAGACTTAGCGTTACTTGACTCTAACCTTACACATGCCAGTATCCGCACCCCAGTGCCCAAGCCCACACCCTGCCACGGAGCCGGCATCAGGCACACCCTCTCCCAGATAGCCCAAGACGCCTAGCCCTTGCCACACCCCCACGGAACACAGCAGTGATTAACCTTAAGCCATGAGCCACTAAACTTAAAGCTCGACTTAGGTATAGATCGCCAGGGTCGGTAAACCCCGTGCCAGCCACCGCGGTTACACGGCGGACCCAAACTAACGCACTACGGCGTAAAATGTGACTAGAACTAGTACTATCGAGGACTAAAAATTAGGCTACTGATATAAAATACACGTATCCTAATGAACCATTACCAAGTCCTCAAAACAAATAAACCTTTTGACCGCACGAAAGCTATGGCACAAACTAGGATTAGATACCCTACTATGCTTAGCAGTAAACCCAGGCAGCCCATAAACCCATCCGCCCGCCAGAGTATTACAAGTGAAAAACTTAAAACTCAAAGGACTTGACGGTGTCCCACATCAGCCTAGAGGAGCCTGTTCCATAATCGATGACCCACGTTTAACCTCACCTGCCATTGCAACCCCAGCCTATATACCGCCGTCCTCAGCCAACCTTGCAAAAGAACTAGCAGTTGGCCCAATAGTTTATCACTAGAACGTCAGGTCAAGGTGTAGCTAACGGGCAGGAGGAGATGGGCTACATTTTCTAACACAGAAACCCCGACCTACGCATGAAAACTGCGCCATGAAGCTGGATTTAGCAGTAAACCAGACAAGATGTGTCTGATTGAACTATGCCCTGGGACGCGTACACACCGCCCGTCACCCTCATCAACACTAAATGCTTAATCTAACTAAATACTTCAATAAACCAAGATGAGACAAGTCGTAACATGGTAAGCGTACTGGAAAGTGCGCTTGGACAACACAAGAAGTAGCTTACACCAAAGCACTCAACTTACAACTGAGATACGCTCACCAGCCATGAGCCTTCCTGAGCCCACAACCTAGCCCATTTCCAACCCCAAAAAACACCAAGCAAAAACAAACCATTTGTCACGCCTAGTATAGGAGATAGAACAGCATAAGCCCGCAATAGCCAATAGTACCGCAAGGGATCAGTGAAAAACACTATGACACACAAAGCATAACACAGCAGGGCCAAACCCCCGTACCTCTTGCATCATGGTTTAGCCAGTCCACGCAGATAAAGAGCCCTACATCTGACCCCCCGAATCCGAGCGAGCTACCTAAGGGCAACCAGCCAACTGGGTGCACCCTCCTCTGTAGCAAAAGAGCGGGACGACCCTTAGGTAGAAGTGATATGCCTACCGAGCCCGGAGATAGCTGGTTGCTCAATAAATGAATCCAAGTTCAACACTAATTAGACTGATAAGACACAAACCTTCACACGACCTTAATTAGAAGATATGCCTCGAGGGAACAGCCCCAAGGCACCAGGATACAACCAGAGTTAGAGGGCTATTTTAACCACCACTAACCCAGTAGGCCCTAAAGCAGCCACCTAGTAAAATAGCGTCAAAGCAACAGCCAACTATAACCCTGAACCAAGCCCTCGCCCCCTATCTACCAACTGAGCCACCCTACACCACACTAGGGGAGAAACTGCTAAAACTAGTAATACTGTCTGAGACACCTCTATCTGCAAACCCATACATCCCAGATTGTTAACGGACTAAAACGCCACACCACGACCAGCCTTCACCATTCCCCCGTTTCTCCAACACAGGATTGCAAACCAGCCAGATGAACAGCTACAAAAGGAACTCGGCTAATATCACTCCGCCTGTTTACCAAAAACATCGCCTTTAGCCCCTATAAGTATTAAAGGTCCCGCCTGCCCAGTGAATCCACTTTTAACGGCCGCGGTATCCTAACCGTGCAAAGGTAGCATAATCACTTGCCCCTTAAATAGGGGCTTGTATGAACGGCTGACCGAGAGTGAAACTGTCTCCTGTAGCCCACCAATGAAACTGATCTCCTAGTACAAAAGCTAGGATATACTCACAAGACGAGAAGACCCTGTGGAACTTCAAGCAATACCACTGACCGACACACTACAAAACCGACAGGCTACCAAAACCACACTAACAGTGCTAGCTTTAAGTTGGGGCAACTACAGAGACAAACTAAACCTCCACGTCCAAGGACTAGCCCGCCACAAACCAGGAGAACACTCCAAATCCTATTAGCCGACCCAGTACTACTGACCACCGAACCAAGCTACCCCAGGGATAACAGCGCCATCCCCTTTAAGAGTCCATATCGACAAGAGGGCTTACGACCTCGATGTTGGATCAGGGCCCCCAAGTGGCGCAGCAGCTACTAAAGGTCCGTTTGTTCAACGGCTAACGCCCTACGTGATCTGAGTTCAGACCGGAGCAATCCAGGTCGGTTTCTATCTGTGGCCGGCCTTCTTTAGTACGAAAGGACCAAGAAGGCAGTGCCAATGCCACATGCATGCACTAAAGACCAAATTGAAACCAAATAAAATTCACCAACCAACCGCCGCCCCTAGACCAGGGGCAAATAAACGTTGGGGTGGCAGAGACAGGCTAATGCACAAGACCTAAGCCCTTGTAATCAAAAGTTCAAATCTTTTCCCCAACAGTGTATAAACTTACAGACGCCGCCCTGACACCATTAATATTGGTCATCCCAATCCTGCTCGCCGTAGCATTCCTGACCCTACTAGAACGTAAAGTCTTAGGCTACATACAACTACGGAAGGGTCCAAACATTGTAGGTCCCTCTGGCCTATTACAACCAGTTGCCGACGGGGTTAAATTATTTATTAAAGAACCAACACGACCAACAACTGCCTCAACCCTACTTTTTACCGCCATACCAACCACCGCTCTCGCCCTGGCCTTAATAATCTGAACCCCTATTACAGCACCAAAGCCACTACTAAACATGAACCTTGGCTTGCTAGTTATACTTGCCATCTCTAGCCTTACAGTCTACACTATCCTATGATCCGGGTGAGCCTCAAACTCAAAATACGCCTTAATCGGGGCTTTGCGAGCTGTAGCACAAACAATCTCATATGAGGTCACCCTTGGCATTTTACTATTATCAACTATTATGCTAGCTGGCAATTTCGCAATACAAAACGTGGTCACAACACAAAATACAGCCTGATTAGCAACATGCTCGTGGCCCTTATTAATAATATGATACATTTCCACCATCGCCGAAACAAACCGATCTCCATTTGACCTTACGGAGGGAGAGTCAGAACTAGTCTCAGGATTCAACGTAGAGTATGCCGCAGGACCATTCGCACTGTTCTTCCTTGCAGAGTATTCCAACATTATATTAATAAATACTATATCTTGCATCCTATTCTTCGCCCCAACCATTAGCCCAATCACACTAAACCTTATAACCAAAACAACACTTCTAACCCTTGGCTTCCTATGGACCCGCGCCTCCTACCCACGATTCCGCTACGACCAACTAATACACCTATTATGAAAAACCTTTCTACCCCTAACCTTAGCCCTCTGCCTATGAACTACAACACTCCCGGTCGCCCTAGCACATACACCACCACTACCATAAGGACGTGTGCCCGAACGACAAGGGTTACTTTGATAGAGTAACAAACAGGGGTTCAACTCCCCTCACCTCCCCCCCCCCCCAAAGAAACCGGGACACGAACCCGGACTACAAGACTCAAAACCTCGCGTACTCCCATTATACTACTTCTTAGTAAAGTCAGCTAAAAAAGCTTTCGGGCCCATACCCCGACAATGTTGGTATAAACCCCTTCCTCTACTAATAAACCCACTAGTCTGATCCATCCTAATCTCAAGCATCGCCACCAGCACCATCATCACCATAACCAGCAACCACTGACTACTAGCATGACTTGGCCTAGAACTAAACACCATCAGCATCCTCCCAATCATAATAAAATCTAGCCACCCACGAGCAACTGAAGCCACTATAAAATACTTCATAGTACAAGCCACAGCAGCCGCTTGTATCCTATTTGCCAGCACTATCAACGCCTGACAAACAGGACAATGATCAATTATCCACACAAACTCTAAAATATCAATTACACTCATCACCATTGCCCTTGTACTAAAACTAGGCCTCGCCCCAGTCCACACTTGATACCCAGAAGTACTACAAGGCTCCTCAATATACACTGCCCTATTAATCTCCACCTGACAAAAATTCGCACCCCTATCACTGCTATATATACTTCAAAGCACCATACCACCAGCACTAATCCTAACTATTGGCTTATTATCCTCTATCACTGGCGGATTCGCAGGACTAAACCAGACCCAAACACGAAAAATCATAGCCCTTTCCTCAGTCGCGCACATGGGGTGACTCCTGGTTGCCTTAAACATAAGCCCCTCCCTAGCAACACTAACAATACTAATTTACCTATCCACCACTACTACCATATTCATTATATTGGCACTCACTACAACCAATACCATTACTGACACAGCCACAACCTGACCAACATCCCCAGTCCTAATAACTACCACAATAATAACCCTACTATCACTTGGAGGACTACCACCACTAGCCGGATTCTTGCCAAAATGACTAATCTTAAAAGAACTCTCTCATACCAGCTTAACAGCAATCGGGACTACTATATTACTAACCAGCCTGCCAAGCCTTTTCTTCTACACCCGGCTAGCCTACCTTACTATACTAACAAACCCACCCACAACAACTGCAACAAAATTTAAATGGCGATTCCAAACCCCACCATCACAAATACTAACACCATTAGCCATCTTCACATGCCTAGCTTTACCACTAGCCCCGACACTTTACAACACAACCTAGAAATTTAGGTTAACCCAAACCAAGAACCTTCAAAGTTCTAAACATGAGCAACCACCCTCCTAATTTCTGAAGGCCTGTAAAATCAAACAATACATCTACTGAATGCAACTCAGCCACTTTAATTAAGCTAAGACCTCCCTAGACCGACGGGCTTCGATCCCATAAACATTTAATTAACAACTAAACACCCAAGCCAGCGGGCTTCAGTCTAGCTTCTCCCGTTCCTTATAAAACGGGAGAAGCCGGGGCACCTTTATGGTGCTTCTCCGAACTTGCATTTCGGCGTGCTGTCACCGCCCGGCTTGACGGGGGGGGCCTAACCCCGTAAACGGGTCTACAGCCCGCCACCTACTCGGCCACCCCGTCAGAAATGCTCGCCCGTTGATTTTTCTCAACCAACCACAAAGACATCGGCACTCTATATCTACTGTTTGGTGCCTGAGCCGGTATGACAGGGACAGCCCTCAGCATACTTATCCGAACAGAACTAAGCCAGCCCGGCTCTCTCTTGGGCGACGATCAAATCTACAATGTGATCGTTACTGCCCATGCCTTTGTAATAATTTTCTTCATGGTCATGCCTGTTATAATTGGGGGGTTCGGAAACTGACTGGTCCCGCTTATAATTGGGGCGCCTGACATGGCCTTTCCACGCATGAACAACATGAGCTTCTGGCTACTTCCACCCTCTCTACTACTACTTCTTGCTTCCGCCGGGGTGGAGGCCGGTGCTGGCACCGGGTGGACTGTATACCCGCCACTAGCGGCCAACCTTGCACACGCTGGGGCCTCTGTCGATCTGGTTATCTTTTCATTACACTTGGCCGGCGTATCATCAATCCTAGGGGCAATTAACTTTATCACCACATGCATTAACATAAAATCTCCAACGCTCTCGCAGTATCACACCCCGTTGTTCGTCTGATCAGTATTGATCACAGCCGTTCTACTGCTACTAGCACTACCAGTCTTAGCCGCCGGCATCACTATACTACTAACAGATCGAAACCTTAATACGACATTCTTTGACCCCGCGGGCGGCGGAGACCCAATCCTATATCAACACCTATTTTGATTCTTTGGCCACCCAGAAGTATACATTCTCATCCTGCCCGGCTTCGGCATAATCTCTCATATTATTACCTATTACGCTGGAAAGACAGAGCCTTTCGGCTACATGGGCATAGTGTGGGCCATAATGTCCATCGGATTCCTTGGGTTCATTGTATGAGCGCACCACATATTTACTGTGGGGATAGACGTAGACACCCGAGCATACTTCACCTCCGCTACCATAATCATCGCCATCCCTACCGGGGTTAAAGTGTTCAGTTGGCTAGCAACCCTGCACGGCGGCACCATTAAATGAGACGCTCCTCTATTGTGGGCAATGGGGTTTATTTTCCTTTTCACTGTTGGCGGACTAACAGGAGTCATCCTGGCCAACTCATCACTAGACATCGTCCTACATGACACATATTACGTCGTAGCCCACTTTCACTACGTCTTATCAATAGGAGCAGTGTTTGCAATCATAGCAGGGTTCATTCACTGGTTCCCACTTTTTACCGGATTTACACTAAACCCTGCATGAACAAAAGCCCACTTCGGTCTAATATTTATTGGTGTAAACTTGACATTCTTCCCACAACACTTTCTTGGCCTAGCGGGCATGCCTCGCCGCTACTCTGACTACCCAGACGCCTATGCACTATGAAATACAGTTTCATCGATCGGCTCAATACTATCCATGGTCGGCACTATAATAATAGCGTTTATTATTTGAGAGGCATTCTCTACTAAACGCACCCCAACATCAACCACACTTCTCAGCACTAACCTAGAGTGACTCCATGGCTGCCCACCGCCATACCACACGTACGAAGAATCAACCCCAATCTTTTGCCAACCAAGAGACGAAGGAATCGAACCCCCCTCCTACTAGGTTCAAACTAGCTGCACGCCAAACCAGTGCTTGCCTCTCCAAGCCCCTAGTAAACTATTACACAGCCCTGTCAGAGCTGAATCACAGGTGCAAACCCTGTGGGACTTAATGGCCCACCCCGCCCAACTAGGTCTTCAAAACGCCGCCTCACCAACCATAGAAGAACTACTACACCTGCACGACCATGCAATAATAGTAGTGTTCCTAATCAGCACTTTTGTCCTATACGTAATCTCACTATTAATCACAACAACCCTCACACAAACCGGCACCATAAACGCTCAAATGGTCGAAACTATTTGAACTGTGCTGCCCGCTATCATTCTAATTCTTATCGCACTACCATCCCTACGTATTCTCTACCTAATAGACGAAATCAACAACCCCCACCTCACAATTAAGACTACAGGCCACCAATGATACTGAAGCTATGAGTACACAGACTATGAAGACCTGACATTCGACTCATACATGGTTCAAACACAAGACCTTGCACCAGGGTCAACTCGACTCCTAGAAACAGACCATCACACAACCGTACCCGTAAATTCCCCCACACGAATATTAGTCTCTGCAGACGACGTCCTGCACTCATGAGCAATCCCATCACTAGGGCTGAAAACTGACGCCGTCCCGGGGCGACTAAACCAAACAATATTTACCATCTCCCGTCCAGGGCTGTTCTACGGGCAGTGCTCAGAGATCTGTGGGGCAAATCACAGCTACATACCAATTACAGTTGAAGCCACAAACCTCAATGCCTTCGAAAACTGGTCAACCACTATACTACAACTATCTCCAAGAAGCTCGCGCGAGCACCGGCCTTTTAAGCCGGAGGAGGGCACATCATACTACGCCCCTTGAAGACCATGCCCCAACTTAACCCCACCCCATGATTTATAACTGCTGTCGTCACCTGGGCCATTATTATACTCCTGCTTAAACCAACAATACTGCAATTACACCCTATGGCACCCCCAAACCCATCAACACAATCAGTATCCTTAAGCCATTGAACCTGAACATGACACTAAGCCTTTTTGACCAGTTTGCCACACCGTACACACTAGGTATCCCATTGATACTTTTTGCACTAATCATCCCGCCACTATTTACCCTTATCCGCCCGCGCCCACTTCCAAATCGCACAACAGCACTACAGTCCTACTTTGCAACCACCCTAACAAAACAATTAATAATACCACTAAATATGCCTGGACACGCCTGGTCATCTTCCCTACTGACCATTATAATCTTTATCTCTTTAATCAACATAACAGGGCTCCTGCCATATACCTTCACCCCAACAACACAGCTGTCAATAAACATAGGCCTAGCTCTACCACTATGACTAGCCACCGTACTACTTGGCCTTCGAACCCAACCATCCGACACACTTGCACACATACTGCCAATAGGGACCCCGCCACCTCTTATCCCAATCCTTATTGTTATTGAAACGGTTAGCCTGTTTATCCGCCCTTTGGCCCTGGGGGTCCGACTTACAGCCAACCTAACAGCAGGTCACCTACTAATCACCCTTATTTCAACCGCCTCCTTGGCCCTTTTAACCATGATACCGACTATCGCACTACTTACTACCTCCTTATTAATCTTACTAACCGCCCTTGAAATCGCCGTAGCTATGATCCAAGCCTACGTGTTTACCCTACTACTAAGCCTCTACCTACAAGAAAACACCTAATGTCCCACCAAACCCATACATACCACATAGTAGACCCAAGCCCATGGCCTCTTACAGGCGCCGCCGCCGCCCTACTGCTAACCTCTGGCCTAGCAATATGATTTCACTTTAACACCATAATTCCTATGACTCTTGGACTAGCAGTCACGCTACTTACAATATATCAATGATGACGCGATATTGTTCGCGAGGGCACATTCCAAGGCCACCACACCAAACCAGTACAAAAAGGCCTTCGACTTGGTATAATCCTCTTTATTACCTCAGAAGTATTCTTCTTTTTAGGCTTCTTCTGAGCATTTTACCACTCAAGCCTAGCCCCAACCCCAGAACTAGGTGGCACCTGACCACCAACTGGCGTCACCCCAATCAACCCATTTGATGTACCACTACTAAACACCGCCGTCCTACTGGCCTCAGGGGTCACAGTGACCTGGGCACACCACGCCATAATATCAGCCAACCGAACAGAGGCCACTCAGGGGTTGGCCCTGACAATCTTACTCGGCGCCTACTTTACACTTCTGCAAGCGATAGAGTACGGAGAGACCCCGTTCACAATTGCAGACGCTACATATGGCGCAACATTCTTCATCGCTACCGGATTCCATGGGCTGCACGTCATTATCGGAACAGCATTCCTCACTGTATGCCTGGCCCGACAAATAAATTTTCATTTCACTACCACCCACCACTTCGGCTTTGAAGCCGCAGCCTGGTATTGACACTTCGTAGATGTTGTTTGACTTTTCCTATACATCTCACTGTATTGATGAGGCTCATATTTCCCAAGTACTGCCGTACACGCGACTTCCAATCACGGGGCCCCGAATAAAGCCGGGGGGAAATAATAAAACTAATTACAACTTTAATTGTCGCCACCTCACTAGTAGTAATCTTAATCACCATCGCCCTTTGAGTCCCACAAGCCTACCCTGACACAGAAAAACCCTCCCCATATGAGTGCGGGTTTGACCCACTAGGCTCCGCCCGACTCCCATTCTCAATACGCTTCTTTCTAGTGGCAATCTTATTCCTACTATTTGACCTAGAGATTGCCCTTTTACTTCCCACCCCGTGGGCAATTAACTCCCCAACCCCACACACAACACTACACCTTACAACAACTATCCTAATCCTATTAGGCCTTGGACTCCTATATGAGTGGTCCCAAGGAGGCCTAGAATGAGCAGAGTTGCCGGCTAGAGTTAAAGTAAACCCCCTAATTTCGACTTAGAAAATCTCGGACCAGCCGAGGCCGACAAGTGACTCTATTAATAGCATGCACACTAACGTTTGCTCTAGGCCTTTTGGGTCTGGCACTACACCGTACCCATCTTGTCTCCGCCCTTCTTTGCTTAGAAGGGCTGATACTTGCCATATTTACAACTATAGCAGCCCTACCACAAACTATAAGCACCACCACAGCCACCGTGCACCCAATCCTTATACTATCCCTAGCCGCCTGCGAAGCTGGAGTAGGACTAGCACTGCTAGTAGCAACCACCCGCGCATACGCCTCGGACAACCTAAAAAACCTAAATCTTTTAGCATGTTAAAAACACTATTAGCAACTGCCATATTAGCCCCAACCGCACTTCTAACTCAAACAAAACACCTCCTAACCCTAATAATTGCGTACACAATAATAATCGCCCTCTACACAACCAAATGGATATTTTCGCCCGCCGTTCTCGCCCCTCACACCATAACCACTATCACCACCCTAGACTCACTTTCAACCCCACTAGTAATACTGTCCACATGAATTACCCCACTAATAATATTAGCAGGACACCACCACATAAAACTAGAACCAACAAGCCGAAAACGCACCTTTCTTATTACATGCTCCATTCTACAGGCCACTCTTATAGCTGCCTTTTCTGCACCAGACCTTATACTATTCTACCTCTCTTTTGAAGCCACCCTACTACCAACTTTAATCCTAATTACACGATGGGGGAATCAGACAGACCGCTTAAAAGCCGGAAACTACTTCCTATTCTACACTCTAACTAGCTCTCTCCCGCTTCTAATCGCCATCCTCACCCTACATAAAACAATTAACCACACCAATATCATAATATTTACTCTTTCACCGCCCTTCCAACCCTATATCACTACTAGCCCGGCCATATGGCTAGCCTGTATAGCCGCACTACTAGTAAAGTTACCACTATACGGCACACACCTCTGACTGCCAAAAGCACACGTAGAAGCACCTATTGCAGGTTCCATAGTACTTGCAGCCGTACTATTAAAACTTGGCGGATACGGAATCATCCGAATCACACCCCTACTTACCCCAACCACACAAACTATATACTACCCATTTATTGTATTAGCCCTGTGAGGCATAATCATAACAAGCTTTATCTGCCTACGACAAACAGACCTTAAATCAATCATCGCCTACTCATCCGTAAGCCACATGGGGCTGGTCATCACCGCCACACTACTACAAACCCCATGAAGCATTAACGGGGCTATGTTATTAATGGTGGCACATGGACTTACCTCATCCATATTATTCTGCCTAGCCAACACAAATTATGAACGGGCCCACACACGGACCCTACTCCTAACCCGAGGCCTACAAATTGCCCTACCACTAATAGCAACATGATGACTACTAGCCAACTTACTAAATATGGCACTGCCCCCCACACCGAACCTGTTCGGCGAACTACTGATTATTACCGCAACATTCAACTGAAGCACTACAACAATTATCCTCACAGGTACAACAACACTACCGACAGCCATATACTCACTATACGTCTTCACAACAACCCAAAACCAAACACCCCCAACTATAACCCCACCAACTCACACACGCGAACACTTACTGCTAGCCCTACACCTACTTCCATTAATGCTATTAATTACACACCCCAAAATACTAACAAAGAACTAGAGCAGAGTTTACCACAAAACATTAAGCTGTGGACTTAAAATTAAAGACTAGTCTTTTGCCCACCGAAAGAGTCCAACTAGCCTGCTAATCTAGTACCCCAAGCCCAACCACTTGGCTCTTCCACTATCAAAGGATAACAGCCTTCCACTAATTTTAGGAATTAGCACATCTTGGTGCAACTCCAAGTGACAGTATGTGCATACCACTTTATACCACACAACCATAATAATAATTATTTTAACACTACTACTCCCCCTAGTTATCCAACGCCTTTCAACCCCAACTACCATCGCTCACAGCCTAAAGGTGGCCTTCATACAGAGCCTTGTCCCTCTTATACTCTTCATCAACACAGGGATAAAATCAACCACAACAAACCTGCGCTGAGTGCAAACAAACCTTGATATCCAAGCAAGCCTCCTATTTGATATCTACACAACCATTTTTTTACCTGTCGCCCTATTTATTACTTGAGCAATCCTAGAGTTCACCATATGGTACATATCAGCCGATCCGCACCTACCACGATTCACAAAGTACCTGCTACTATTTCTAATCGCAATAATTACCCTGACCACCGCCAACAACATACTACAACTATTCATCGGGTGGGAGGGGGTAGGAATTATATCCTTCCTACTGATCAATTGATGGGGTGCACGAACAAACGCTAACACCGCAGCCCTTCAAGCCGTAATCTTCAACCGAATCGGCGACATCGGCCTTATCTTATCAATAGCCTGACTAGCCATGAACTATAACACATGAGAAATTCAACAAATATTTACACACAGCCCCCCACTAGTACCACTAGTCGGCCTAATTATTGCCGCTATAGGAAAGTCCGCTCAATTCGGCCTACACCCATGACTTCCAGCAGCAATAGAGGGCCCAACCCCAGTTTCCGCACTACTACACTCAAGCACAATAGTAGTAGCAGGGATCTTCCTTCTAATTCGAATACACCCCATAATAGCCCACAACAAGACTGCACTCACCCTCTGTCTATGCCTAGGTGCTATAACTACTACATTTGCCGCACTGTGCGCCCTAACACAAAACGACATTAAAAAAATCATCGCATTCTCTACTTCTAGCCAACTTGGACTTATAATACTGACCCTTGGTATGAACCAACCAAAGCTCGCCTTTCTGCATATCATCACCCACGCATTCTTTAAAGCCCTCTTATTCCTGTGCGCCGGCTCAATTATCCACAACCTCAGCGATGAGCAAGATCTGCGGAAAATAGGAGGAACACAAACAATAATACCAGTCACCTCTACCTGTTTAACACTGGGCAGCCTAGCCCTAATTGGCACCCCGTTCCTTGCCGGGTTCTACACCAAGGACACAATTATCGAATGCCTTAACACCTCCACACTAAATGCCTGAGCCCTACTAACCACAGCATTGGCAACCGCATTAACAGCCGCCTACAGCACCCGATTAATCTTCTACACACATCTATCCTCACCACGCAACCAAACTACAACTACAAATGAAGCCCCAACAAACCAGACACAACCCCTCCTGCGCTTGGCTGTAGGAAGTATTACAACCGGACTGCTCGTACTTTCAATAACAGCCCCAGACAAACCACACACCCTAACCATACCAATAACTACAAAACTAGCCGCTCTAGCAGTAACTACATTAGGGCTAATATTAGCACTAGACCTGACCCAACACACCACCAGCCTAACAACAAACAAAACCCCCCTACATGCCACAGCCCAAACACAACTATACTTCTTCACCATCCTTATACACCGCCACGCCCCCCTTAACCAGATAAAAATCGCACAAGAAAAAAGCCTGCAACTAAACGATTCACTATGATATGAAATAGCAGCCCCACTACTAGCAACAACCACAAGTACCAAAATATCCACAACACTAGCCAAAATACTCACCGGAAGCCTAAAAACCCATCTCATAACATTCACCGCCCTTATCTCCCTTACTGTCGCCTGCACATGTCTCTTTGGCAGCCGCAGGCCCCCACAAACAAAACCTCGGGCCAACTCAAAAACTACAAACAAGGTCAATAGTAAGCCTCACACACACAACAGTAGCACCCCTGCCACATCATAGTATAATATTACAACCCCATCAAAATCACCTCGAAGATTTTCCACAAAACCACCGCCTCCATTACACCCTCAAAGCTCCAACACTTTAACAACCACACCACCAATAAACCCCACCAACAAAAGATAGACAAGTGCATACCCAACAGACCCCCCACCCCCCCATGCCTCAGGATAAGGCTCCGCTGCCAAAGCCACTGAATAAGCAAACACAACAAGCATCCCCCCTAAGTAGATCAGAAACAACACCAGCCCAACAAAAGATGCCCCTAAACTTAATAACACCCCACATCCACCACACACCCCTACAACTAAACCAACAACCCCAAAATAAGGAGCGGGATTAGATGCAACCCCCACCATACCAAGAATTAGGCACACTATAAAAAAAAACAATAAATAAGTCACATGTTTTTATCTGGCCTAACACCAGAACCTGTGATCCGAAAAACCACCGCTGTTATTCAACTACAAAAACAATGACCCTACGTAAGACCCACCCAATCATAAAACTAGCAAACAACTCCCTAATCGACCTGCCAACGCCACCAAATATCTCCGCATGATGAAACTTTGGGTCACTCCTGGGCCTGTGCCTTATCACACAGATCCTCACAGGAGTATTTCTAGCCATGCACTTCATTGCCAACACCACACTAGCATTCCAATCAGTAGCCCACATCACCCGAGACGTTGAATACGGGTGACTGATCCGAAATACCCACGCTAACGGAGCCTCTATATTCTTTATCTGCATCTACCTGCATATCGGACGGGGCCTGTACTATGGCTCATATTTATATAAAAAAACCTGAAACACTGGCACAGCCCTACTTCTAATAACCATAGCCACCGCCTTCGTCGGCTACGTACTTCCATGAGGACAAATATCATTCTGAGGCGCCACCGTAATTACAAACCTCCTTTCCGCCCTACCTTACGCAGGCACCACCTTAGTAGAATGAGTGTGAGGGGGGTTTGCCGTTGACAACGCCACCCTCACACGATTCTTCACCTTCCACTTCCTTCTACCATTCCTTATCTTAGCTATCATAATTATCCACCTTCTATTTCTGCACGAAACCGGCTCCAATAATCCAACCGGCTTAAATTCAAACAACGACAAAATTCCATTCCACCCTTACTTTACCTACAAAGACCTTTTAGGGGCTGGCCTTATATTCACCGCCCTACTATACTTAGCCCTTGTATCCCCGCTACTGCTGGGCGACCCTGAAAACTTCACCCCAGCAAACCCACTATCTACACCACCACATATTAAGCCAGAGTGGTACTTCTTGTTTGCATACGCAATCCTGCGGTCAATCCCTAATAAACTAGGAGGGGTACTAGCACTCCTTATATCAGTCGCAATCTTAATCCTTATTCCAGCAACCCACAACACCCACCAACGCACAAACTCTTTTCGCCCACTTGGTCAAACTTGCTTCTGAACCATAACCGCAAATGTCCTTATTTTGACATGAATTGGAGGCCAACCAGTTGAAGACCCGTTCATCATGATCGGACAGGTGGCTTCACTAGCCTATTTCTTCATCCCACTCATTCTAATCCCAACTATCAATAAACTAGAGTGCCGCCTTATAAACTAGTAATCGCCCTGATAGCTTATAATAACAAAGCGCTGACCTTGTAAATCAGAGATGGGAAGCATACCCCTCAGAGCATCAAAAAAAGGCGTACACGCCTAACCCTAGTCCCCAAAACTAGTATTTTAAATTAAACTATTTTTTGCCACAACCAAAGACTTGCCCGGCAACAACAAACCTGTCTCTGCCACATATATAATCCACTAGCCTTGGGCCAGATGACAAACCTGTCTCTGCCACATATATAATCCACTAGCCTTGGGCCAGATGACAAGCCTGTCTCTGCCACGGATAGTAATAGGGTTAGTGGGGGGGGGTGAGGGGGGAAAGGTAAGAGAAGAAAAGGAAGAACTGTAGTCGGGCCCATGCAGTGGAAACAACCCCATCAAAGATGCAATACATTAATTTATCTGCCACACGAATATTATATAGTACATTATATTAATGTACTAAGACATACTATGTATAATTATACATTAATTTATCTGCCACACGAATATTATATAGTACATTATATTAATGTACTAAGACATACTATGTATAATTATACATTAATTTATCTGCCACACGAATATTATATAGTACATTATATTAATGTAATAGGACATACTATGTATAATTATACATTAATTTATCTGCCACACGAATATTATATAGTACATTATATTAATGTAATAGGACATACTATGTATAATTATACATTAATTTATCTGCCACACGAATATTATATAGTACATCATATTAATGTAATAGGACATACTATGTATAATTGTACATTAATTTATCTACCACACGAATATTATATAGTACACTATATCAATGCTTTATAGACATATTAAGATATAATCACAGTAAACCCCTTACCACAGGACAGTGCAATACCCCATAACTGCAGAAAGTACATATACATTTCAGTCAATTGTACAGGAATCGGAGTTAATGCTAGTCGGATTAGACCCGCGCAGAAACTGACATGCCGCGAGAAACCATCAACCCTTGCGAGCGTGCCCACTATTACTAGCGTCAGGCCCATGTCCTGTAGACGGGCAATTTCTCACACTTTCCAAGGCCTCTGGTTGTTAGGTCAGGTCCATGCTACTTAGACGGGCAATTTCTCACACTTTCCAAGGCCTCTGGTTAATGGATTAATTACACTTCTTGCGTAACGTCGGCAACTGGATGCCTCTCCTGGCAACTGGTATTTTTTAATTTTCGGGTGGCTTCAGGTCCACTAGCCCGGCTGCGCAAGTCGACAGCCTGGTGTTGGAATCCAGTTAGTATTGCAGCTGAACCTTCGGTGCGATGTTTAACCTGGCATATAACCCTAGAGGTATATATTGTTAATGCTTGTAGGACATATTTTACAACCCCATGACCAACCTCCTGAAATTTCTGCCAAAAAAAAACCGCCCCCCGGCAGGCCGTTTTCAGACAAAGGCACACACAACCGTGTGCACCCGTCTACACACACATTTACACGCACACAACGCACAAAAGATCTGCCCGCCCAGGCCTGCGCACACACCCAAACACCGCCCACCAACACGCACATACAACCTACCCAGGTCCGCGCACGCGTTTCCTGCGGCAAACCCCCCCTTACCCCCCCACTCAGCGGCCTCCATGAACAGTCAAATTTTTTCTCGCCAAACCCCTAAAACGAGATTCAACTGCTCACAGCACACCACTAAGCCTACGATCCTAGACATGCCGTTCTACGCACAGCACCGCAATCGCAGTGTCCCACACGCATGTGTAAACACGCGTGTATATATATACATATATATATATATATATACATATATATATACATATATATATACATATATATACATATATATATACATATATATATACAAACAACGTTAATTCC